ACATAATGCATGAAAGGATCCTTAAACAACCATAGATTGGCCTGAAAGGCCTTAGCAAAAGCTTCTACAAGTACAAGATGTTCTAGTTTTCCATAGAAATAGATTCGTTCAAGAAGGGTTCCAAAAGACGTTGAACATAAATGAGAAGATTGGTTACGAAGAAAGACGAAGATGGATTCGTATTCACATAGATGAGAATTATATAGGACGAAGAAAAACCTTTGATTTCTTTTTGAAAAACAAGAACTGGCTTTATTTGGAGTATTCCAACTACGATACTCATGGAGAAAGAATCGTAATAAATGTAAAGAAGAAGCGTCTTTTACCCAGTAGCGCAGAGTTTGAATCAATATTTCCAGATGGGCTGGGTAGGGTATTAGTATCTCTAATACATAAATTAAATGTGAAAAATTGTCCTCTAAAAAAGGGAATATTGAATGAATTGATCGTAAATTATGAGATTTAATTCCTTTCCTTTCTAGCGAAGATAATAATCGGAGATAAAACGGAATTTCTACAATGACTGCAAATCCTTCTGATATCATTTGAAAATAAAAATTCTTGTTGCGTCCAAAAAAAATATTTTGGTTAAAATCATTAGCAAAAAGAATCAAATGCTTCTGTTCATACTGATACATTCGCTCAATTGCACGTTTCACAATAAGTAAGCTGAATTTATTATAACCTGCATTTTCCAAAAAAATGGATCTATTTCTATTTAAACCATGATCATGCGCAAGTGCATAAATATACTCCTGAAAGATAAGTGGATATAAGAAGTAGTGTTGTTGAGATCTATTTAGCTTCAAATATCTTTGGAATTCCTCCATTTGAAATTCTAATTGAACTAAAGGTAGAGGATTTTGGGGGTTATCAATGAAACATAGTGCGATACAGTCAAAACGAGGTATTCTAGTAATAAACGAATAGATACCTCGGATACAGGTAAACTTATCAACGGATTCTCTCCCCTCTCTTTTCCATTTAAACGAAAAATTTATGTTCGTATAGGATAACAAAATACTTAGAAATCCTTTATTTTTTCAACCAAATCGCTCTTTTGATTTTGGAATTTTTTTATCAATATACTGTTTCTTCTATACACACATTTCTATTCCATAATGGAAAATGTCAATAGTTAGGATTCATTAAAAAATAAAGAATCCGTTCATGGGATAATCTCTTCCCGTATCAGGCACTAATAAATTTTTAACGTCTAATTAGATCGGGTAATCGTTCAAATTAAGAACAGAAGCTCGTTGCTTTTTTCCCTATAATCAATAAATTGAAGCCGTTAGGGCTCTATATCTATCCATTTATTCATCCGACCCGACTTGAAATTGAATTCTTTTTGTTCCGTTTCAAAAAAGAACACAAGGGTTTGTACCGATTCGGAAAGAATGCAATATTCCTCAGAAATCTTCGTTGATCCGACATGCTATTTTTTCCATTCATTCCCTTTCAGGATCAGTCGTGGTCTTCCAAACTTTACCGATGGTATGGACGAATCCCTCGCTTCATCCAAATGTGTAAAAGATCCTAGCCGCACTTAAAAGCCGAGTACTCTACCGTTGAGTTAGCAACCCAAATATAAAAAGTTTATGTAGATACAATAAAAAAAAGAAAAAGATAGATAAATGTCAAAATTTATAGACCACCCCCTTAGTTCTTATGTTATCGACTTTTCAATCAAAACCCCTATTCTTATTATATCTTAGTTCAAATTATATTCTATTAAAGAGAATCCAAGGAATCCCATCATTTGAATAATATAAGGTTATAAGGTAAAAATCAAATCTCTCGAACAGAAATAAATTTATCTACTTATCACGATGAATTATATTTGTTCGATACACTGTTGTCAATATAAATGTTGAGAAAAGAATACAATGGAAAACAAAATAAATGTAATTTATTTCAATACTATTAAAATACTATTAAAAAAAGGGCTTGTGTTGGATTGGCACTATATAGCTGAAAAAAGTTTAGATAAAGGAATAAAGAAGGAACAAGTATAAAAAAAATATATATAAAAATACAAAAATATAATTATAAGAATTACTACCCCTTTCTATTTCTTTATTTCCTTAATTAAAGTTTGTTTGATTAGGAACAAGCTACTTAAAAACCTCCGCCTTTTTTAAAAGATCCCGAACAGTTCCTGTGGGCTGAGCGCCCTTTTCAAGGAAATATAGAATAGCAGGAACGTTTAAATAACTTTGATTCTTTATCGGATCATAAAAACCTACGTTCCGAAGATCTCTTCCTTCTCTTCGGGATCGCACATCAATTGCAACGATTCGATAGACGGCTCATTGGGATAGATCTAAGTAAATGAACAAGACCCCCCCTAGAAACGTATAGGAAGTTTTCTCCTCGTACGGCTCGAGAAAAAAATGATTTGGAGTTTTGTCTACGTATAGAATTATAATTAATGGCAAAGAAGTTGATAAAATAAATTATAATGGGATTTAACTCATTTTTTTCTTCCCCCTTCCTTAAAAAAAAGTCATTTGTACCCATAACTCAAGTTGGATAATTCTCAAATAGCTTAAAAGAAAAAAATCTTTAGGCAATTTATTTCATTTTTTGAATGGTCTTTAACCCCCTCTTGTTTGTCTCATTTAATCTTTATCTTTATTATATTATACAGTTATTGAGACAATTGAAAAAACGGCGTTTCCTTGTTCTGGGATCCTTTTTTCTTTGTTTTAAATCAGTGGGTTTAGACATTACTTCGGTGCTTCTTAATCCTTACAAAATGGCAGCAACATACCCCTTTTGTGATTTCTTTCTATCAAAGAATCATATAAACGCTCGATTCCCGCGCAATACACTTTGAATCGAAAGACCTTTCTCAATTCCAACAAATTTTACTTTTGAATTAAAAACTTGACTGAATCGGATCCTTTCGATTTATATATTGATATACTTACGAAGTTGTTCCAACCTATTGATTGGTATTAACCCTAGATTCTTGCCCCCTGAAAGATGAATCCATAGCTTCTACCCGAGCTCCATCATGTACTACATTTTTCATTACAACCTAACAAAAATAAGGATTCTAGTGAAAACAGAACAGATGTCGGATCAAGAGCACCTTCATTCATAGAAAAGATGGCGGATGTAAGAATAAAAATCCACACCGGATCGTGTCCTTCAAGTCGCACGTTGCTTTCTACCACAGCGTTTCAAACGAAGTTTTACCATAACAAAACATTCCTCTAATTTGGAACCCATATGGAATTGATTCAATTATGGAATCATGAATAGTCATTGGTTCCGTCGATACATAAACATTTTAATCTATACCCTTTTTTCTTCTATACAAAGATGGTAAAAATTTTTTTGAAGCAATCTTAGCAAGACCCCACCTATTATTGTATGTTATTGTATGAATGCAACACTTTACTTTTTATTAAAAAAACTAATATAAATATAGAAAGAATACGAATATGAATAAATGAATTCTTTTTTACTCTACATCTTAAAGTGACTCAATATGGCCCATTTCCTACTTTTTTTAATACCAAAGATTCAACTCAAAGGCAATCATTAAAAATTTTTATAATAGAAAAAGTTTACTATTTCGATATCATTATTTGAATAAAGTTTTACAGTAAAGACTAAAAATTTGATTATCAGAAAAAAAATATCTTTTCTTTTCGAATTGAACCATCAACGATTTAAAGCAGATAAGTTAATTGAACAAAAACCCCATTTTTGTGTGAGATAGATAAAAAAGACCAATCTAAGAGAAGATTTAGGTACTTGTTCTTTCAATTTGAATTTTATTAATAAGATAAGATGAACGAATAGGGGTTTTTCATACCTATCAGATATACTGAACTACAGTCTTTATTATGGATATGTAACTTGATTCGTTGTTAATGAGATTCGGACATACACAGATATTGAAATGAAGACCTACTGTTACTGTTACTAATTAAGAACTATTTACCCCACGACTCTCTGGGAATGCTGAATCAGAACAAAAAAAAGGATCCCCTTTGGGGAAAGGATACTCTCTAGGGACAAAGACAAACAAGTCCAGATTGGGCGCTTGCTCGTAATTTGTTAGTTTACCCAAATCCAGTCTTGTCTTAAGAGACTTAATCCCATTAATCCCATTAATTGAATGTAATAACCTTCCTTTTGTTTAGAATAAAAAGATCCTAATAATTTTTGGCTACCCCATTTAAGTTTAATTTGAATAGATAAAGAATAAGATATAGGAAAGAAGGGCTCTTTCTTATTGTGATTCAAAATAAAATGTATCGTTGAAAATTAAAAAAGATATGAGACGTAAGGTTTTTCTTCAAATTAAGTAGCTAAACCCCTTCAATATGAAGGGAATGAACATATGATGAAAAATCCGCCATACTTTATTTTATTTTTTAATTAGTTGAATTCAACTAGGGTGTGACCTATGTTACCATCATATCTTGATCACAAACAAATATATTTAGTACTATCTGTATGTTGTGAAAAACAAAGATATGATTCATAAAAGAATCATTATAAATTATAAAAGAAGCAAGAATGACATTATATCCAATATTAGGCATTTAAACATAACGTTATTTTCAAAAGATACTTTTACTCTGATACAATGTATATACCTGGGACGAAAGGATTCGAACCTCCGAATACCGGGACCAAAACCCGTTGCCTTACCACTTGGCCACGCCCCACCTATATTTCCATTCTACACAATAATATTATTATTGGGTCTTGGTCAATTCCAGGACAATTTTATATATAAAATTTTTATAGAGTAGATTAAATTCTTGCTAGGATTTTTACGCGTGTAGATATAGAATTCAACCAAATCCATTGATCATTACATATAATTAAATTAAGATATTCTATGAAAGTATGATTTCTTCTATTCTCATTCTCCTTTGTTTGAGAATTGGGGAATTTTTGATTGGGTGGGTTCAAAGAAAAAGAAGGATTTTTGTCTACCTTACTTTACTTCATTTTTCCTTATATCATTA